TGGGAAATCTTTCTCCTGTTACATGAATCAAATGTTTCATTTCATCTGGGAAAAGCCATCTCTTTCTCAACAATGTCTTTGTCATTTGATCCAATAACGTTCCGTTAGATAGGAACAGATTTGATAAATACTGATAACTCTCAGATAGAGTATTAGAACGGAAAGATCCATTAGATAATGAACTATTGGTTCTAAGCCATCTGTGGCGATGAATCAACAATTCGAAGTGCTTTTCTTGCGTATTCTTGATGAACCAGCGTTTATACATAGATGTAGGAGGATTTGTTTGGGAAGTAATAAGCCCCTTTAACATCTCTTCATCTGCAAAGAATTCTCGACGGGAAAACACAGAGACAAAGGACTGATCTTTGAATAGGAAAAAGAATGGATCCGCAGGATCCCAAATGAATTGGCTTATTCGAAAAAAGCCTTGTTCTTTGGAAAATCTATCTCGTGTCTGGTACTGCATGGTTCCACTCTGCAAGAACTCTGAATCATTCTCTTGAAGCTCATCCTCTTTATGATAAATGATCCGCTTGCCCCGAAATGACCCGGCCCAATAAGGAAATCCCAATTCAGTGGGCCTTTCGATACAATCAAATATATTGCCATAAGGGCGCCATATTCGAGGAGCCCAAACTATGTGATTGAATAAATCCTCCTCCATCTGTTGTGAGTCGAAGGCTCCTTCCCCTTCTTCAAACTCCGATTCGTATTTTTCATATAGAAATCTCTGATCAACGATAGAACAAGATCCATTTTGCATCATATCTAACTGATTCCTTGGTTCGGACCGAAGAAGTAGTGTCACTCGATTATTATCAAACTGGCTGCAATCTTTTTCTGTCCGTGAGGATCCCGCCAGAGCGCCTTCTACTTCTAATAGGCCATGAACTAGATCAGAATCATTCTCAACGAAGCCATAAGAAGTGATCCAATTTTTTTCATTGGGTCCGGATGAAGACCAAAGATCTTGAGCGACCGATCCGGCAGAACAACTCAAAAGATAAAGAAGTATCGTTAATTTCTTCATGCTCGTTCCAAGTTCGAAGTACCATTTGTACAAATAAGAATCCCCTTCCTTACATGATTTCTTCTTCATATAGATAGATATAGGATCTATGGGGCAATTACTTAGAAGTACATTTTGTGCAACAGTCCTTCCTATCTGATAGAAAAGGATCTCATGATCCTGAACCGATCTTACCTGGGATCGCAAATCCCAAGTTTGTCTATGAAGAGCTGATCTAATTGTATTAGTTTCTATAATTGATTTCTTCTGTGTAATACTAATTGATAGGACCTCATTGATAAGTGCTACAAGATCTCGTGCATTGAAACCCATGGTTATGGACCCGAATCCGTTAGTATGGAACATTTTCTTTTCCAAGTGAAATCCTCTAGTATAGGAAAGAATGAAAAAGTGCTTTCGTTGTTGTGGAATAAGAAGCCTTCGTATCTTAATACATGTATTTAATTTATTCGGAGCTATTAGAGCGGGATCCACTTTTTGGGGAATATGAGTCGAAGCAATAACAAGAATATTTCTAGTGGAACATCTTTCACAATCCCTGGAGAGATAGTTCTCTAATAGACCGAGGGATAAGTAATTCGACTCATTCACATACAGATCATGAATGTTTGGAATCCATATTATGCAAGGAGACATTGCTTTTGCTAATTCGAATTGAAGGGTGATATCAAATCGGTCTATTTTTGGCGTCATATCCATAATAGTTAGCACATTCGTCATAGTTAGCAGCTCCATATCAAGGTCATCATCAATATCGTCACTATCATCAATATCGATATTGTCACTATCATCAAAATAGATATCGTCACTATCATCAAAATCGATATCGTCAATAGGATAACCTTTAGACTTATCATACAGGAACTTGTTTGGAAATACCGTAATGAAAGGAACATAGGAGTTTGTCGCTAGGTATTTGACCAAATAGGATCGTCCAGTTCCTATAGAACCTATCACTAAAATACCCCTAGAAGGGGATAGGGCTAAGCGGAGCGAAAAGGGTTTTCCGTGAGATGGGAAATTAAAACTATTAGCCCCACACGAGGTTTGTGAATAAGTGATTGTCTGATAATGAGCAAGGAATATCCGTCTTTCTGCTAAACAGGATCTATTGAACTCATAATTCATTAGATACTTTTTATGAATGTCAACTAAGTATCGTAAGTAAATTGATCCCGGTTGTTCAATCATTTGATAACCAGAGTCATTCTTTGATAAATGATCACTATGAGTCAGACTCAATAGAATTTGATCAATCCTTTTTTCTGTCGTTAAGGTGGAGAACTGAACCAAGAATTCTCTTTCTTCATCATCAATCGAATCATTGTTCGCGACCCAGGATTCTATTCTATCATCAATCCAATCATCGTTCGCGTTCTTTCTTTTTCTTATCAATGAATAGATCTCTTTACTTGTACGACTTAGATGTATCGTATTTCTCGAAAAAGTGATTCGATTGATGGGATT